TATCCGCCTAGTTTGTCAACTTTTGGAGAAATGATACAAAGAAGGATGTCCTTGCCCACACTAGAAAAACTCTCTTCGGATGAACTGTACAATCATTGGGTTTATACTAACCAACACAAAAATAACAACTTAAACACCGAGTTTTTAAATAGAATTGAGGCTCTAGATACGGGATTTTTTTCTCTAGATATACTCGAAAAAAGTACGAGATTGTGTAATGATAAGACTAGAAAAGATTACTTGCCTAAAATGTATGATCCCATTTTGAATGGGTCATATCGTGGAACAATAAAAAAAAAATTTTCACCTTCAATCATAAATAAAATTTCGTTAGAAAATTTCATAGAGACAATGGAAATTAATAAGATTCATAGTATTCTTCTTCCTGATACTGATTACCAAGAGTTTGAACAGAAAATAGGCCGATTTGATAAAAAAACCTTTTCAGCGGAAAATCGTCATTTCTTTACTTTAATCAGTAATTTTGATAGAGAATCGGGATCGAGTTTAAATTTGAAGGGCCTCTCTTTATTTTCAGAAAAAGAACAAGGAAGGATTGGTTCAGAAAAAAGAGCCAAATTTTTAAAATTTGTATTGAATACAATTCTAACCAGCCCTAATGGTCAAAAAACAAAACAAAAATTTGTAATAAAAGAAATCAGTAAAAAAATTCCTCGATGGTCATACAAACTTATTACCGAGTTGGAATTCCTGTCGGGCACAGCTCACAAAGGCCTACCGTTGGATTATCATATACGTTCAAGAAAAAGAGATCGTGTAATAATTTACAAACCTACCAAACGTAGTCGCAAAACAAGTGTCAAAAATTGGGTGTCTATTAGAGACTATTCGGAAGAATCAGATTTTCGTCGAGAATTCATCAAAGGTTCTATGCGTGCTCAAAGACGTAAAACTTTGATTTCGAAACTGTTTCAAGCAAATGTGCATTCCCCTCTTTTTTTGGACAGAATAAAAAAATCCCCCCTTTTTTCTTTTAATATTCCCGAACAGATTGAATTTTTTTTTAGAGCTTTTAAAAGTAAAGGAATAGGATTGAAAGATTATACAGAAGAAAACCAAAAAATAAAAAAGGAGGAAGAGAACAAAATCAAAGAAAAAGCGTGGAAAAAAATCACGGAGGCCTGGGATTTCATTCCATATCCGCAAGCAACAAGAAGTTTAATATTAATAATTCAATCAATTATTAGGAAATATTTTTTATTACCTTCATTGATAATAGTCAAAAATATCGGACGTATCTTATTATCCCAACCCCCCGAGTGGGCTGAAGATTTCGATGGATGGAATAGAGAAAAGCATATTATATGTACCTATAATGGTGTTCAATTATCAGAACTAGAACTTCCAAAAAAATGGTTTAAAGAGGGTATTCAGATAAAAATAGTATTTCCTTTCTATTTGAAACCCTGGCACAGATCTAAATCAAGGCCTTATTTTTCTTCTTATAAAGATTTAAAAAAAGAACAACAAAAGTTTAGTTTTTTAACGGCTTGGGGAGCACAAACAAACCGACCCTTTGGGTCTGTCCCCCCCCAACCTTCCTTTTTTAAGCCTATTTTTAAAAAAGTAAAAAAAGAAATGAGAAAAAAAAAAATTTTTAAAGTTCTAAACGTTTTAAAAGAAAGAACCAAATTGTTTCTCCAAGACTCAAAAGAAACAAAACAGGGGGTTATCAAAAACGTTTTATTTTTTTTTCTAAAAAGAATAAAAAAAGGACTCTCAAAAGTAAATCCAATTCTATTTTTTAGATTGAGAAAAATGCATGAATCCAGTAAAACTAACCAAGAACAAAATTATATAATCAGCAATCAGACAATTCACGACTCGTTTAGTAAAATGAAATCTACTGATAATACAAATTATTCACTTCGAGAAAAAACAATCAAAAATATAACTGATAGAACAAGGACAATCAGAAATAAAACAAAGAGTCTTACGAAAGAAAAAAACAGTAACGCCAAGAAAAAAATAAATCCTAACAAAACAAGTTATAATGTAAAAATAAAACTGACAAAAAATCTTTTGAAAAATTTTAAAATAAAAAGAAGAAGCACTCGATTAATCTGCCAATTACAAAATTTTCAAAAGATTTTAATTAAAAGAATGTATATAGATACCCTTCTATGTATCATTAATATTGCCAGAATTCCTACACAACTTGTTCTCGCATCAAGAATTTTTTATTTTTATAAATCCATTTACAATACTAAAACTAACCAAGAAATAAAAAATAAAAAAAACAAAAAAGAAATTCAATATATTTCAACTCTAAAAAGGGCGCTTTACAATATTAAAGTTAGTAATAGAAATTCACATCTTTTTTTTGACTTATCTTGCTTATCGCAAGCATATGTATTTTACAAATTATCACAAACCCGAGTTATTCACTTGTATAAGTTAAGATGTATTCTTGACTCTCATGGAACATCTTTTTTTCGTAAAACTCCAATAAAGAATTCTTTTGTAACACAAAGAATATTTCATTCCGAATTAAGACATAAGAAATTTTCAAGTTGTGAAACGAGTCAATGGAAAAACTGGTTAAGAGGTCATCATCAATACAATTTATCTCAGATTAAATGGTCTGGATTAATACCACAAAAATGGAGAACTAAAATTAATGAAAGCGGTATAACCAAAAATAAAGATTTAAAAAAATGGAATTCATATGAAAAAGAACTAGTACTCTCTGACAAAAAAGAAAAAGATTTTAAAGTCTATCCATTACCAAACCAAAAATATAATTTTTCAAAATACTATAGATACGATCTTTTATCATATAAATCTATTAATTCTAAAATGAGTAAGGCCTCATATATTATTTATGGATCACCATCAGAATCAGAATTAAATAACAACCAAAAGATTACTTTTAATTACAACAATTATAAACAAAAATTCTTTGAAAGCCTGGAGGAAATTCCTACCAATAATTATCTAGAAAGGGGCAATCTTATGTATATGCAAACAAATCCAGATAGAAAATATTTTGATTGGAAAATTATAATTTTTTATCTAAGACAAAAAATAGATATGGAGCCCTGGACAAAAATGGATTATAACAGTAATAGAAATACTAAGATTGGAAGGAAGAATTACCCCAAAATGGAGAAAATAGCTAAAAACGCTCTTTTTTTTCTGACGATTCCTGAAGATTCAGAAAGAAATACGATCAATGACAAGAAACTTTTTTTTGATTGGATGGAAATGAATGAAGAAATACTAAACCCCATATCAATATCAACGAATATGAAACTTCCCTTCTTTCCAGAATTTGTGCCACTTTATAATGTATACAAAACCAAACCGTGGATTATACCAAGCAAATTACTTCTTTTAAATTTGAATAAAAATAAAAAAAGAAATGAAAATAAAAAATTCCATTTTTTTAGACCATCGAATGAAAAAATATATTTTGAAATAATGAATCAAAATCAAGAAAAAAAAGAACCCTCAGGCCGAAAAGGTCTTAGATCCTATGCACAAAACCAAGGTAAAACGAAAAAACAATCCAAGATGCGGAATAAGATGAGACCAGAAATAATTTTCTTACGCAAACACTATTTGCTTTTTCAATGGATAATAGACGATGGTTTAATTCCGAAGTTCACTGAAAGAATGATCAATAATATCAAAATATATTGTTATTTGCTTGGACTGAGAAATCCAAGAGATACTACTATATCGTCTATTCAAAGGAAAGAAATAAATCTGGATATAATGGTAATTCGGAATAAATTTACTCCTATAGAATTGAATAAAAAGGGGATATTTCTTATCGAACCGATTCGTTTGTCTGTAAAAAACGACGGATACTTTATTATGCATCAAACGATAATTATTTCGTTGGTTCATAAGAGTAAGTACCAAACTCCTCAAAGAAATCGACAAAAAAGATATTTCAATAAGAATAAATTGGATGAATCTATTACAAGATATCAAAAAATAACTAAAAATATAGACAACAAATCTTATGATTTTATTCTTCCTGAAAATATTTTATCGTCTAGACGTCGTAGAGAATTGAGAATTCTCATTTTTTTCAATTCAAAAAATAGAAAGGGTGTGGATAGAAATCGAGTATTTTGTAACACAAAAAACATAAAAAGTGGGAATCTTTTTTTGGATCAAAGTAAACATTTTGATATAGATAAAAACGAATTAATTCAATTAAAGTTTTTTCTTTGGCCCAATTATCGATTAGAAGACTTGGCTTGTATGAATCGATATTGGTTTGCTACCAATAATGGAAACCTTTTTAGTATATTAAGAATATATCCACAATCAAAAAAAATAGGTTGATGGTACATTTTTCATATCTATTCTGTACCATATATATACAAAAGCAAACAGATGCACATATGCCCTAGCTTACATATTAGTTTAAAATAGATATAGATCAATTTTTTAGTTAATACTAAATCAATGACGTATCAATTTGTTTGGATAAAATCTATAAACGAATCAACGGAATCTTCCTAATTTTAGGTCTAAAATTTTCGACGTTGTGAGTGTAAAAAAGTACCATCCCCTCTTATCCCTGACCAAAGAAAATTAAAAATTTGATTACTAAAATCAGGAGTCCAGAAAAAAAAATTATAATTTTTGTGTATACTAATTACTACATTAAAATGACTGATATTATTATTACTGATCGATAAAATATAAGATATATATATGTAAAGTAAATTAAATAAAAGGATAAGAGGAACTTTTTATGATAAAAAAAAAATTGAGTGTAATTTTTTTGACAGAAGAAAACAAAGACAACAAGGGATCCGTTGAATTTCAAGTAGTGAGTTTCACAAATAGGATACGGAGACTTACTTCACATTTGGAATTGCACAAAAAAGACTATTTATCTCAGAGAGGTCTGCGTAAAGTTCTAGGAAAACGTCAACGGCTGCTGGCCTATTTGTCAAAAAAAAATAAAGTACGTTATAAAGAATTAATTGGCCGGTTGGATATTCGAGAAACAAAAAATCATTAATTTGAAGAGTTGTTTTGCATTTTCGCTTAAATTTTGATGAACTTCTTTTCGCTTTCAGCAATTCATGGAAAAATGAATCGAAAAAAAACCTATGACTGCACCAGCTATACGAAATGACCTTATGATAGTAAATATGGGTCCTCAGCACCCATCAATGCACGGTGTTCTTCGACTCATTGTTACTCTAGATGGTGAAGATGTTATTGACTGTGAACCGATATTGGGTTATTTACATAGAGGGATGGAAAAAATTGCGGAAAACCGAACAATTATACAATATTTACCTTATGTAACACGTTGGGATTATTTAGCTACTATGTTCACAGAAGCAATAACTGTAAATGGTCCAGAGCAGTTAGGCAATATTCAAGTGCCTAAAAGAGCCAGCTATGTCAGAGTTATTATGTTAGAGTTAAGTCGTATAGCTTCGCATTTATTATGGCTTGGCCCTTTTATGGCAGATATTGGTGCACAGACGCCCTTCTTCTATATTTTTCGAGAAAGAGAATTGATATATGACCTATTCGAAGCTGCCACCGGTATGCGAATGATGCATAATTATTTTCGTATCGGGGGGGTTGCTGCTGATTTACCTTATGGCTGGATAGATAAATGTTTGGATTTTTGTGACTATTTTTTAACAAGAGTTACTGAATATCAAAGACTTATTACACGGAATCCAATTTTTTTAGAGCGAGTTGAGGGAATAGGCATTATTGGCGGAGAGGAGGCAATAAATTGGGGTTTATCAGGACCAATGCTACGAGCTTCTGGAATACCATGGGATCTTCGTAAGGTTGATCATTATGAGTCTTACGATGAATTTGATTGGAGAGTTCAATGGCAAAAAGAGGGGGATTCGTTAGCTCGTTATTTAGTACGAATTAGTGAAATGACAGAATCAATAAAAATTATTCAACAGGCTTTAGAAGGAATTCCGGGGGGTCCCTATGAGAATTTAGAAATCCGGCGCTTTGATAAAGTACAGGATCCCGAATGGAATGATTTTGACTATCGCTTTATCAGTAAAAAGCCTTCTCCTACTTTTGAATTGTCAAAACAAGAACTTTATGTAAGAGTAGAAGCACCAAAAGGAGAATTAGGAATTTTTCTGATAGGAGATAAGGGTGTTTTTCCTTGGAGATGGAAAATCCGACCACCAGGTTTTATCAATTTGCAAATCCTTCCTCAGTTAGTTAAAAGAATGAAATTGGCTGATATTATGACGATACTAGGTAGCATAGACATCATTATGGGAGAAGTTGATCGTTAAAATGATAATAGATACAACAGAAATACAAGCTATCAATTCTTTTTTTAGATTGGAATCCTTAAAAGAGGTATATGGGATCATATGGATGCTTATCCCTATTTTTACTCCTGTATTAGGAATCACAATAGGTGTACTAGTAATCGTTTGGCTAGAAAGAGAAATATCCGCAGGGATACAACAGCGTATTGGACCTGAATACGCCGGGCCTTTGGGAATTTTGCAAGCTTTAGCAGATGGTACAAAATTACTTTTCAAAGAGAATCTTCTTCCCTCAAGAGGAGATATTCGTCTATTCAGTATTGGACCATCCATAGCAGTCACATCAATTCTACTAAGTTTTTTAGTAATTCCTTTTGGATATCACCTTGTTTTATCGGATTTAAATATTGGTGTTTTTTTATGGATTGCCATTTCAAGTATTGCTCCCGTGGGCCTTCTTATGTCAGGTTATGGATCAAATAATAAATATTCCTTTTTAGGTGGTTTACGGGCTGCTGCTCAATCAATTAGTTATGAAATACCATTAACTCTATGTGTGTTATCAATATCTCTACGTGCGATTCGTTGAGACATCAAATTTCCTCTATTTATTTTCTTTATAGAAAGGAAATTTCATGAGTTGAATATATAGATATTTTTTAATTTTTTATTCATCATTCGGGTTGATGAACAAAACCAGATAGTTCTATGAGTGAAAAAAACGGCTTCTTGTTTTGCAGTAAAAAGATTCAGTCTCATTTCCTATGTACAAGAGTTCAGTGAAAGTAAACATAAGCATTATAGACTGTTTACCCCAAGATTGAGTGATTAGTCATCATGACTTGAAGCGGGTTCAAAAGAGCAACTGTCTAGGGATTTTACTAGTTAGAATTATTAGCATACATGTATTAGCCTTACGGGGTATTTTTGACCAAAAAGGGTGGATAGTTAGGAACACCAAGGTACACAAAGGATTCGTAATAGAGATTATGTAAGTTATTCAACAGGATTTTTCTGTGCATACTGCATAAAAAGGGATTCTAATTGGGGCTTTACGTTGGTAGAAATGATGAAGGAGTACTCCCCACGATTCCGATCCAGAGTATGCTCCTATCCACCGATTAATTAAATAACTATCAAGAACGAAGTAATCCTTTACTTTGCTTTCTTTAAAGTAAAGTCCCTTTTTCTGAGAAAGGAGAATAGGAACGAAAAAAGAAAATCGACAGAATTGCAC